TCCATAGGGCCCTCTTATCTCTTACTTCTCCGAGCTCGGGTTATGGAAGAAGGAATCGAGAAGGAGGTATCAGCAACAACTGGTTTTATTGCGGGACAGCTCATGATGTTCATATCGATCTATTATGCGCCTCTGCATCTAGCATTGGGTAGACCTCATACAATAACTGTCCTAGTTCTACCGTATCTTTTGTTTCATTTCTTCTGGAACAATCATAAAAACTTTTTTGATTATGGATCTACTACCAGAAATTCAATGCGTAATCTCAGCATTCAATGCGTATTCCTGAATAATCTAATCTTTCAATTATTCAACCATTTCATTTTACCAAGTTCCACGTTAGCCAGATTAGTCAACATTTCTATGTTTCGATGCAACAACAAGATTTTATTTTTAACAAGTAGTTTTGTTGGTTGGTTAATTGGTCACATTTTATTCATGAGATGGGTTGGATTGGTATTATTCTGGATACGGCAAAATAATTCTATTCGATCTAATAAGTATCTTGTGTCAGAATTGAGAAATTCTATGGCTCGAATCTTTAGTATTCTCTTATTTATCACCTGTGTTTACTATTTAGGCAGAATGCCGTCGCCTATTGTCACTAAGAAACTGAAAGAGAAAGAAACCTCAGAAACGGAAGAAGGGGGAGAAAGAAAGGAAGAAAGCGATGTAGAAACAACTTACGAAATGAAGGAGACTCAACAGGAACAAGAGGGATCCACCGAAGAAAACCCTTTCCTTTGTTCGGAAGAAAAGGAGGATCTGGAGACCCATCAAGAGAATTGGAAATTGGGAAGACTGAAAGAAGAGAAAAAGAAAAGAATGAATAAAAAGATTGAAACAGCTTTTGTCTCTTTTCTTTTCGATTATAAACGATGGAATCGTCCATTACGATATATAAAAAATGATAAATTAGAAAATGCTTTACGTAATGAAATGTCACAATTTTTTTTTTTTACATGTACGAGTGATGGGAAACAAAGAATCTCCTTTACATATCCGCCCAGTTTATCGACTTTTTCTAAAATGCTAGAACAAAGAATTTCTTTGTACATAATAGAAAAACTATATGACAAAGATCTTTATAATTCTTGGATTTATACTAATGAAAAAAAAAAGTGCAATTTGAACAATGAATTGAGAAGTCGAATCAAGATTATAGAAAAAAAGGAGAGATCCCCTAATCTGGATATGCTTGAAAAAAGAACCCTATTATGTGATGATGAAAAAAAAGAAAAAATCTTTTCAAAAGCATATGATCCTTTTTTCAACGGACCATATCGAGGAACGATAAAGAGATCAGATTCACGTGCAATCATGAATAATCATACAGATATAGAAGATTTCGTAGAATTTTTTTCTATAAATAAGATTCACGATCTACTTCTTAATGATTCCGTAGAACTTCACCATCAATCATTTTTGAATTGTACTGAAGAAAAAGTAATTGATTCAGAGAGTAAAAAAAAATATTTGCAATTTGTATTTAATGTAATTACAGCACATACAAAAAATAAAAAAAAATCTATTGGAATTAGAATAGAAGATATCAGTAAAAAGGTCTCTCGATGGTCATACAAATTAACCGAGAATTTGGGAGAAGAGGAAGAGGAAGAAGAAGATGAAGAAGAATTGGAAGAAGAATATTACGATATTCATTCAAGAAGAGCCAAACGTGTGATAATTTATAACGATAATGATCAGAATACCAATTTGATTTCTAATGATCAAAATGATGATCAAACGAAAGAGGGAGAGGTGGCTTTGATACGTTACTCACAACAATCAGATTTTCGTCGCAATCTAATCAAAGGATCTATGCGCGCTCAAAGACGTAAAACAGTTATTTTAGGCCTATTTCAATTAAACATACATTCTCCGCTTTTTTTGGATCGTTTAGACAAAACATATTTTTTTTCGTCTTTTAATATCAACAAAATAAAGAATCTAATTTTTAGGAATTGGATGGACAGAGAACAAGAATCAGAATTAAAGATTCCCTATTTTGAAAATGAAGACAAAAAAGAAGAAAAGGAAAAAGAAGAAGAAAAATATAAAAAAGAACAGATAAGAATATCAGAAACTTGGGATGTCTTTATATTTACTCAAGTAATAAGAAGTTTGATGTTAGTAACCCAAGCTTTTCTTAGAAAATACATTATATTACCTTCATTAATAATAACCAAAAACATCTTCCGTATGCTATTATTCCAAATTCCCGAGTGGGTCGAGGATTTTAAGGAATGGAAAAGAGAGATGCATATTAAATGTACCTATAATGGTGTTCAATTATCAGAAAAAGAATTTCCCCGAGGTTGGTTAATAAACGGTATTCAGATAAAAATTCTATATCCTTTCTGTCTAAAACCTTGGAGGAAATCTAAGGCACGATCTCATTATATAGATATAATGAAAAAAAAAGAGAAAAAAACAAATTTTTGTTTTTTAACAGTCTGGGGACTGGAAGCGGAACTTCCCTTTGGTTATCCCCGAAAACGACCTTTCTTTTTTGAACCTATTTATAAAGAACTCCAAAAAAGAAAAAAAAAAGTGAAAAAGAAATTTTTACAAGTTCTAAAATCTTTAAATAAAAAGAGTAAATATTTTATAAAAGTTAGAAAAGAAGAAACAAAAGGAGTCATCAAAATAGTTCGAGTTATCAACCTAATAATGAAAAAACTGGAGAATCAAAATAATAAATTTGAATTGAGGAAAGAGAAAGTATATGAACCGAACGAAAACAAAAGATATTTTAAAAGAAATAATAAGATTCTTCGCGAATCGTCTGTTCTAATTCGAACGACAAATCAGTTAAATTCTTCACTAATAGAAAGAAGAATGAAAGATCTTTCTGATAAGACAATCAAAATAAAGAATCAAATTGAACGAACAGCAAAAGAAAAGAAAAAAGAAGAAAAAGTTATAATTTATGATAAGAATTTATCGGTATCGCAGAAACATATTTTGAAAATATTAAAAAGTGAAAATATCCGATTAATGCGTAAATCACACTACTTTATCAAATCATTCATTGAAAAAATATACATAGATATTTTGCTATATACCATTAACATTTTTAAGATAAATGCACAACTTTTGTTTGAATCAACAAAAAAGATCTTGAATAAATCCATTTACAACAATGAAATAAATAAAGAACAAGAAGGAATTGATGAAACAAATCAAAATAGAATGAATTTTCTTTTAATTATAAAGAAATTGTTATCAAATACTGATAATACTAAGAATAGCAATCAAAATTCCAATAATTATTTGAACTTATCTTCCCTGTCCCAAGCATATGTTTTTTACAAGATATCACAAAATCAATTACTTAATAAGTATCAATTGAAACATGTACTTAAATATCAAGGGAGCTATCCTTTTTTTCAGGATAATCTAAAAGATTATTGTATGATACACGGAATATTTAATCATAAATCAAGACATAATAAAATTTATACGTATGTAATGAATGAATGGAAAAACTGGTTAAAAGGTCATTATCAATACGATTTATCTCAAAAAAAAAGGTCTCGATTTGTACCTAAAGAATGGTGGAATAGAATCAATCAACATCGTATGAATCAAAACAAAGAATCAAACCAATTGGTTTTATATAAAAGATACAAATTCATTTATTCCATGAAAAATAATGACTATGCAGCAAATTCATTTATGAGTCAAAAAGAAAAATGGAAAAAACATTACAGATATGATCTTTTATCATATAAATATATAAGACTCCCTAATTTATACATTTATGGATCAACATTAGAAAGAAATGGGGACAAAGAAATTCCATATAATTTAAATACATCGAAACCTGAATCATTTTATGTATTGGTAAGTATACCTAGCAATGATTATCTAGAAAAAGAATATCCTATTGATAGGAATAGAGATTTTGATCGAAAATATTTTGATTGTAGAATTCTTCATCTTTCTCTTTGTTTTATAAAAAATATTGAAATCTGGACCAATGCACATATTGGCATCAATATTCAAAAAAATACTAAGACTAAAATTAACAATTTAAAAAAAATGGATAAAAAAGATCTTTTTTATCCTACAATCCATCCAGAGATCAAAACATGCAATCAAAAAAGAAACTCTTTTGATTGCATGGGAATAAATAAAGAAAGTTTATATGATACTGCATCAAATCATGATACTATATCCAATCTAGAAACTTGGTTCTTCCCAGAATTTGTTCTACTTTTTGATGTATATAAAATTCAACCTTGGATCATACCAATTAAATCACTCTTTTTTAATTTTTATATAAATAAAAAAATTAAAAACATTAACGTAAATCCAAAGAAATTCTATAATAAAAAAAAAGATAAAAAAGCTGTTGAAGAAGATTATACAATATTTGAAATAAAAAAGGATATAAAAAAAGAACAATATAAGAGCAATAATGAAATAGAACTAGATCTCTTTTTGAAAAAATATTTTATTTTTCAACTAAGATGGGATGATCCCTTGAATAAGAAAATAATGAAAAATATCAGGGTATATTGTCTCCTACTTAGACTGATAAATCCAAAGGAAATTGCGATATCTTCGATTCAAAGAGGTGAAATAAATCTAGATGAAATGCTTATTCAAAAGAACCTAGTTCTTGCAGAATTGATAAGAAAGGGAATATTGATTATTGAATCAATTTGTCTATCTATACGAAGGGACGAAAAATCTATTATATATCAAACTATGGATATTTCATTGGTCAATAATAAGAAGCATCAAACAACTCAAAAATACAAAAAAAAAAGATATATTGAGAAAGGTTTTTTTGAAAAATACATTGCACGACACAGCAATATATTTTTTAATAGAGACGAATATTGTTATGATTTACTCGTTCCTGAAAATATTTTATCTCCCAGACGTCGTAGAGAATTTCGAATTCAAATTTGTTTCAATTCTCGGAATTTTAATGTTGTGAATAGGAATCGAATATTTTTTAATGAAAACAAAATAAGAAACTGTGGGCAATTTTTGAATGAAGACAAACTTATTAATAAAGATCAAAAAAATCTCATTAAATTTAAATTGTTTCTTTGGCCCAATTATCGATTAGAAGATGTAGCTTGTATAAATCGCTATTGGTTTGATACCAATAACAGCAGTCGTTTCAGTATGTCAAGAATACATATGTATTAACAATTCAGAATGAATTCAATTCCAATTTCCAATGGAAAAATGAAAAAAAAAATTATAGTGGATTTCCTACATATCGTGTAACATATTTGTTAAATGAAAACCAACACTGTATAATATTCTAATACATGATGCTGATTTCATAGTGTATCAATTTTAACTAGGAAGAGCAAAATCCTTTTAAGTAAAAATAAATCGTTTTCTTTCGTGAATACATATATGTTTTGTATATTTGATCCAAATATACAAAACATAATATACAAAAATAAAAAACAAAGTAGTATATTAATGAATTTCAATTTTGATGTATACTAGATGAAAATAACTGGCATAATAAATATTATTATTTTTACTGATCGGTAAAATTCACAGAAAAGAAAAATAGAAATCTTAATTTATGGTTAAAAATTCATTCATCTCAGTTATTACACAAGAAGAAAATAGTGGGTCTGTTGAATTTCAAGTATTCCATTTCACCAGTAAGATACGGAGACTTACTTTACATTTAGAATTGCACAAAAGAGATTTTTTATCACAAAGGGGTCTACGAATAATTCTGGGAAAACGTCAACGATTATTGACTTATTTGTCAAAGAAAAAGAAAGTGCGTTATAAGAAATTAATGGATAAGTTAGATATTCGGGAATCAAAAACTCGTTGATTAAAATTTCATTTTTTCTTTGAATTTCTTATTATCCTTGTTCTTTTTTATTTCTCATTTTAAGAAATTCATGAAATAATGAATTAAAGAAAAAAAGATGACTATACCGGCTAAAAAATACAAAAAAAGATTTCTTAATAGTCAATATGGGCCCTCACCACCCATTAATGCATGGTGTTCTTCGGCTAATCGTTACTCTAGATGGTGAAGATGTTATTGACTGTGAACCTATATTGGGCCATTTAAACAGAGGAATGAAAAAATAGCAGAGAACGAAACAATTATAAAATATTTGCCTTATGTAACACGTTGGGATTATTTAGCTACTATGTTTACAGAAGCAATAACAGTAAATGCACCAGAACAATTGGAAAGTGTTCGAGTGCCTAAAAGGGCCAGTTACATCAGAGTTATTATGCTGGAGCTGAGCCATATAGCTTCCCATTTGTTATGGCTTGGCCCTTTTATGGCCAATATTGGTGCACAGACTCCCTTTTTCTATATTAATTGAGGAGTGGGCATTATTGGTAGGGAAGAGACAATAAGTTGGGGTTTATCAGGACCAATGCTACGAGCTTCTGGAATACAATGGGATCTTTGTAAAGTTGATCGCTATGAACGTTACGATAAATTTGATTGGGAAGGGAAGTCAAATGGCAAAAAGAAGAAGATACATTAGCTCGTTATTTAGTAAGAATTGGTGAAATGCAAGAATCTATAAAAATCATTCAACAGGCTCTATAAGGAATTCCTGAAGGAACTTATGAAAATCTAAAAAACCGACGTTTCCATAGGACAAAAAATACCGAATGGAATAATTTTGAATAGAGATTTATTACTAAAAAACTTTCACCCAATTCTGAATTGTTAAAACAAGAACTTTATGCAAGGGTAGAGCCTCCAAAAGGAGAATTAGGGATTTATTAAATAGGAGATAATAGTGTTTTACCCTGGAGATGGCAAATTTATCCACCTGGTTTCATCAATTCGCAAACTCTTCCCCAGCTAGTTAAAAAAATGAAACTGGCTGATATCATGACGATACTAGGCAGTATATATATAATTATGGGATAAATTGGTCGTTGAAATGATAATTTATACGACAGGAGTACAAACTATTCATTCCTTTTCTAGATTAGAATACTTAAAAGAAGTATATGAACTCATATGGATTTTTGTCCCCATTTTAACCCTTGTCTTAGGAATCACAATGGGGGTATTAGTCATTGTGTGGTCAGAAAGAAAAATATCTGCAACAATACAACAACATATTGGACCTGAATATGCTGGCCCATTAGGAATTCTTCAAGCTTTAGCGGATGGGACAAAACTACTTTTGAAGGAGAATATTCTTCTGTCTAGAGGTAATATTCACTTATTTAAAGTCGGACCCTCTATAGGGTTTATATCAATCCTACTAAGTTATTTAGTAATTACTTTTGGATATCACCTTGTTTTAGCTGATCTCAGTATTTTAAATACAATAAAATAGAGATATAATTCAATATGTAAATATGAATATGAACGAAAAGAATAAAAAGGAATCTTTTTTTTTATTAATTTTTTTATTTCATTTATAAGCTTTATACTTTCTAAAGTAAGTGAAGATAAAGAAATTGAATGTCTTGAATAAATATATTCATCTTTTTTATTAAAAATTTAAGTTTGATGAGTTAAACCAGATAGTTATATGAGTGAAAAAAACTGCTCCTCAATTTGCAGTAAAACAATAAGAATCTCATTCCCTAGGTACAAAAAGAAATTTGAAGTAAACATAAGTTGTTTACCCCAAATATTGAGATTATTTTCTTAGTCGTCATATCTTGAAGCGGATGCAGAAGATCAACTTTATTTATTACTATACTGGGGATCAATCAAAAAGAAGTAGCAGTTAGGAACACCAAAGTACGCAAAGGATGAGTAATAAAAATAATGTAAGGTATCAAAGGTACAAAAAAAAAATTATTTTTGCATAAAACTTCCCATAAAACGAATCATAATAAGGGCTTGTAATTGGTAGAAATGATCAAGCAGTACTTTCCCACGATTCCGATATAGAGTATGCTACTATATTGTTGATTAAATAAATGACTATCAAGAACGGATGAATCCTTTATTTTCTTGACTTTTTTTTTTAATAATATTTTACAATAATATAATAAAATAAAGAATAAAACGGGAATAATAAGAAAATATTTGTTTCTGTTAATTCCTATAACAACAAGATGGACTTTACCTAGGATGAAAATGAATCAATTATTAAATCTTGGATGTAAATTTATTTTACCTATTTATCTAGGTAATTTATTATTAACAACTTCTTTTCAACTTGTTTCACTATAAACTATAAACAAGAATAAGAAAGTAATAAAAAACAATAATGAATATCCTATATCCATAACTTATCTCAACCAAGAGAAAGAAACATGAATCTTATTCATGGATATATAAAATATGTTACCTATGATTACTGGGTTCATAAATTATGGCAAACAAACAATACGAGCCGCAAGGTACATTGGACAAAGTTTCATAATTACCTTATCCCATATAAATCGTTTACCTAATAACTATTCAATATCCTTATGAAAAATCAATCACATCAGAGCGTTTTCGTGGTCAAATCCATTTTGAATTTGATAAATGTAAATGTATTGCTTGTGAAGTATGCGTTCGCGTATGTCCAATAGACCTTCCCATTGTTGATTGGAAATTTGAAAAAGATATTAAGAAAAAACAATTGCTTCATTATAGTATTGATTTCTGTGTTTGTATATTTTACGGTAATTGTGTTGAGTATTGTCCAACAAACTGTTTATCGATGACTGAAGAATATAAGCTTTCCACTTATGATCGTCACGAATTGAATTATAATCAAATTTCTTTAGGTCGGTAACCAATGTCAATAATTGGAGATTACACAATTCAAACAGTTATGGATTCAACAAATCAAATGAAAAAATAAAAAATCCTTGCTTGGTTAAAGAACGATTACTAAATAACTTTATTTTATCTATATAATGTTTTATCTATCTAATGATATTCATTTTTTTCATTCAATTAGGAAGGTATCCTATAAAAAAATAGTTTCTTTCCTGGACCTTAGTAAGGTCATGAAATATTTCGACTTATTTATTTATTTTTTATTTCCTAATGGATTTACCTGGACCGATACATGATATTCTTGTAGTGTTTCTGGGATCAGTTCTTATATTAGGAGGTCTGGTATGGGAGTAGTATTACTTAATAACCCCATCGATTTTGCCTTTCATTGGGATTGGTTCTTGTTTGTATATCCTTATTCTATATCTCATTGAATTCCTATTTTGTAGCTGCCACGCAGTTCCTTATTTATGTAGGAGCCATAAATGTATTAATCATATTTGCTGTGATATTCATGAATGGTTCAGAATATTCCAACGATTCCTATTTGTGGACCATTGGAGATAGGATCACTTCACTGGTTTGTACAAGTATTTTTTTCATATAAATTTATGATTTAGAGTTATTAATCTATTCTATCACTAACCTAATAACAAACGTATTCATCTCATATATAATATATCATCATATCCTTAATTCTATTTCTATATACTAGAAATACTAGAATATTTTGAGATTATATATTATATCTTTCTATATATTTCTATATTTTCTATATAATATATATATACTATAATATAATAAATAAATAAATATAATATTATATATATGTACATATAGAAAGATAGTAAAATTCACATGAATTGAATTCGTAAACTCATATTCCATGACTATGGAAATTGAAATCAAAGTATCTTGGCCCTTTTTCAAAAACAGATTAAAAAATCTAGGGATCCTAAAAATATTAATAAATCATTGATTCGTCCGGTTTTTAAAATATAAAATATATTATTTATTTCATTTTACTATTTTACCAGATTGAAAATCTTTTGTGTTCAAAAATAGAATTTATAGACCCAATGTCACATTCAGTAAAGATTTATGATACATGTATAGGATGTACCCAATGTGTCCGAGCTTGCCCCACGGATGTATTGGAAATGATACCTTGGGACGGATGTAAAGCTAAGCAAATTGCTTCTGCGCCAAGAACCGAAGATTGTGTAGGTTGTAAAAGATGTGAATCTGCTTGTCCAACGGATTTTTTGAGTATCCGTGTTTATTTATGGCATGAAACAACTCGCAGCATGGGTCTTTCTTATTGATATGTGACAAAAAACTCCACTTGAATCGTTGGATTCCTCTTTACCGACAAAACCCCATACTCGAGAAAAGAAAATATATTATTCTTCTCCCGAGCGCGGGGTTTTTTAGTCTAATTTTATCTTATCTTTATCACGAATTATTTTCCTTGGTTAACAATACTTCTTGTTTTGCCCATATTTGCGGGTTCTTTGATTGTATTTTTCCCTCATAGGGGATATAAGGTATACTCTACGTATATGTATCTTAGAGCTCCTTATTATGACCTATGTATTTTGTTATCATTTCCAATTGGACGATCCGTTAATCCAATTGAAGGAGGATTCTAAATGGATCAATCTTTTCAATTTTCACTGGAGACTGGGAATCAATAGACTTTCCATAGGACCCGTCTTACTGACAGGATTTATCACTACTTTAGCTACTTTAGTAGCTTGGCCAATTACTTGAAATCCGCGATTTTTCTATTTCTTGATGTTAGCAATGTATAGTGGTCAAATAGGATCATTTTCTTCTCGAGACCTTTTACTTTTTTTCATCATGTGGGGAGGAAAAAAACGCCTGTAATCGGCTATAAAGTTTAAACTGCTGGAGGTTCCGTTTTTCTCTTAATAGGAGTTCTAGGTATGGATTTATATGGTTCCAATGAACCAACGTTAGATTTATAAAAATTAACTAATCAATCGTATCCTGCAGCATTGGAAATAATACTCTATTTTTTTTCTTATTGCTTATGCTGTCAAACCGTTGATGATACCCCTACATACATGGTTACCAGATACCCACGGGGAAGCACATTACAGTACATGTATGCTTTTAGCTGGAATCTTATTAAAGATGGAAGCATATGGATTGATTCGAATCAATATGGAATTATTAGCTCACGCCCATTCTAGATTATCTCCCTGGTTGTTATAGTAGGAATAATACAAATCATTTATGCAGCTTCAACCTCTCTATGTCAACGCAATTAAAAAAAAAACGTATTGCCTATTCTTCCGTATCTCACATGGATTTCATAATTATAGGGATTGGTTCTATAACTGGCATGGGACTTAATGGAGCCATCTTACAAATACTCTCTCATGGATTGATTGGCGCTGCACTCTTTTTCTTAGCAGGAACGAGTTGTGATAGAATACGTTTTTTTATCTCGAAGAGATGGGGGGGATATCTATCCCAATACCAAAAATATTTACCATGTTTAGTAGTTTCTCGATGGCTTCTCTTGCATTGCCAGGAATGAGTGGTTTTGTTGCAGAATTCCTATTTTTAGAATAATTACCAGCCAAAAATATCTTTTCATATCAAAAATGTTAATTACTTTTGTAATGGCAATTGGAATGATATTAACTCCTATTTTTTTATTATCTATGTTACGTCAGATTTTTTATGGATACAAGCTATTCAATATTCCAAACTTGAATCTTTTCTATTTTGGACCACGAGAACTATTTGTTTCAATCTGTATCTTTCTACCTGTAATAGGAATTGTTATTTATCCTGATTTTGTTCTTCCGTTATCGGTTGACAAGGTACAAGTTCTATTACAAGTTCTATTATCTAATTATTTTTATAGATACTAATTCTTTTTTTATATTCAATATTCAATATTCAATAATAAATTCAATAAATTTCATTAATTGGAAGTAAAGTCGAAGGATTCTAAGACTTTCCTATTTTCACATATTCTCGCGATTCTTCGTTGTACAATGAAAAAAAAAGGGTAAGGGAAATTTATAATTGTAATGAGATACATATAAAGTTTTCAAGAATCATTTGAATAATTACTCTATCGAAACGGTTCTCAAAAACTACTCGCACAAGATTTAATTGTGTATCAGACGATTTTTTTATGTATTCTTTATGTAGTTTATTTTATTCAATTAGATATTCATTGGAATGAACCATAACTATGGAACCCGATTCCTAATAGATTGATCCCAAAATAGCATATCCAAATTAGGATAAATCCTATAGAAGCTACAAATGCCGAATTCGTGCCTTGATCTTGCAATATTGAATTCTTTCTAGTATGTAAATAAATTGCAAATATGGTCCAAGTAATAAATGCCCAAGTTTCCTTAGGGTCCCAATTCCAATACGAACCCCATGCTTCATTAGCCCATACTGCTCCAGAAAGAATACCTATGGTTAAAAAGGCAAACCCTAAACTAATGACACGATAACTCCAATAATCCAAACGCTGAATTAATTGATATTTGTAAAAATTTCGAAATGAAAGAAAATAAGTCTTTTTAAATACACTACCTTTTTCGTTCAAATATTCCATATCACCAAATAAAAACGACTTCCTTAAACTTAAAAAATTTTTTTTTTGAAATACAATTACTATAAAAGCAACTGATAATAAGGATCCGCATAAAAGAGCTGCATAGCTAAATAGCATCATACTGACATGCATCATTAACCACTGAGATTGTAGAGCAGGTACTAATATTGCGGGTTGATGCATTTCAGTTGAAATACCTGACGTGGCGAAACCTTGGGTAAAAAAGGCACTTGGTGCAGTTATTGCGCTTAAATCATTTTTATGATTCCAAAGATACGGAATGATATGAATAATAGATAAACTCCACGAAAGGAAGATTAATGATTCGTATAAATTACTTAAAGGAAAATGTCCCGAAGAAATCCAACGAATAACTAAAAATCCTGTTATAGAGAAAAAAGTAGCTATCATCCCTTTTTCTGACGAATTACGCAATCCTTCAATTTCGTATACTAATAAGTTCATCAAATGAATTATAATCACAATTGAGATGATCGAAAAGGAAATATGAGTTAATATATGTTCTAAGGTCACAAATATCATAAATAAGAGTCCCTTTTAAATAATTGAAATTGGGAAGGTTATTAAATAGAATTTAAAATATTAGGTTTTAGATTCTATTAGATCTATCGTGTCTATATTATTCATATTATGAATTCTTATTTATGCCGCCACTCGGACTCGAACCGAGATGCTCTAGCACTGCTTCCTAAGAGCAGCGTGTCTACCAATTTCACCATGGCGGCGGCTTATCTTAAATAATAATAGAAAATTCATGTTGAATTGTAGATATTGAATGATATTTAATAGAGTTTAGAAAATAATGAAGAAAGATGCATTTCCATTCTTCATATAGAAATGTTAAATATTTAAATATCAATAAGACTTAATTAGTATCTTCATCTTCGTAAGTTCAGTTTTAATAATCAATTTTTTCGTACTAGAAACCCAGCTCTTTTTTATCCAGAACAGTAAGAACTCAAAAGTTTTGTTCTCAGTTGAGATATAAAATTCATAATCTTCTTTCTAACTATTTTGAGACTCAACATCTTAGTCTAAAGCATAATGAAATATTCAGATCCTTCCTTGTTTATCGTAATTGTGCTTTTCAAAATAGAAAAGCACAATTCATAGGAAATAAAAAATCATCTAACGAATTCAATATCAATAAATAAATAGAATAAGAATAGAGAATAATAAATTATTAATAGAAAAAATTAAAAAAAAAAATAAAATACATAATAAAGATTCTTATCTTTCATATTTCCTAGCTCTAACTAATAAAGAGAAGTGAAATACAAATACAATACATTAGTAAAATCAAATCATTTGTCTTACGATTTTAAAATGGAGATTTTGAAGTTATTTAAAACATGTCAATTAATATTTTTCCAAGACTTTTTTTTGTCGCACAAAAAAACTTTTTGACTGTCCGGTGGAAATAGATTTAGCTAAAGAAAAAGCTTTTACTGCCTCTAAAGATCCTTTTTTTTTCCAAAAATTTCTATGAATACGCTTTTTTGACATAGAAGTACGTTTTTTTGGAACTGCCATTGAAAAGATAGGTAACTCCTTTTTATCGTTGTATGTGAAAGACATATATTGTTCAAAAGAAATTACTTTTTATTAGTTATTATCTATACTTAATTCCATTAATTTCAAAATCTCTTCAATAATATCATAACATACAAATATAAAAATAAAAAAAAAAATAAGAAAATCAAAATATTCTAAAATGATTCTATTTTCAGAAACAAATATCTTTTGATTTTCTATCTTCATTCTTATATTTGCATAATGTAATAATTACATACATAATTTCTATTATTATTAGAAATTATTCTATTATTCTAAAGGAATATATATATATAAAGTAATTTAATTTTAAATATTAGAGTCATATATAATATTGCAAATATTCATGTTTAATATTAAGAATTAAGAATAGTAATAGATAATAGAAAATATTGATCTAAATAGTAAAATAATAAAATAAAATAGTTAAAAAATAAGTAAAGTAATAAGTAAAGTAAGTAATAAAATATAATAGTATATAATACTAATATGAATAAGAAAAATTTAAATAGATTAAATCTATCTTAAATATAGATTTATAATATAGATCTTAAAAGATCTTAAAAAAAAAATTGTGACATTTCATTACGTAAAGCATTTTCTAATTTATCATTTTTTATATATCGTAATGGACGATTCCATCGTTTATAATCGAAAAGAAAAGAGACAAAAGCTGTTTCAATCTTTTTATTCATTCTTTTCTTTTTCTCTTCTTTCAGTCTTCCCAATTTCCAATTCTCTTGATGGGTCTCCAGATCCTCCTTTTCTTCCGAACAAAGGAAAGGGTTTTCTTCGGTGGATCCCTCTTGTTCCTGTTGAGTCTCCTTCATTTCGTAAGTTGTTTCTACATCGCTTTCTTCCTTTCTTTCTCCCCCTTCTTCCGTTTCTGAGGTTTCTTTCTCTTTCAGTTTCTTAGTGACAATAGGCGACGGCATTCTGCCTAAATAGTAAACACAGGTGATAAATAAGAGAATACTAAAGATTCGAGCCATAGAATTTCTCAATTCTGACACAAGATACTTATTAGATCGAATAGAATTATTTTGCCGTATCCAGAATAATACCAATCCAACCCATCTCATGAATAAAATGTGAC